TTGATTATAGAAACATGAGTTTAATTAGTCGATTTATTAGTGAACAAGGAAAAATACTATCTAGACGAGTGAATAGATTGACCTTGAAACAACAACGATTAATTACTATTGCTATAAAACAAGCTCGTATTTTATCTTTGTTACCTTTTCTTAATAATGAGAAACAATTTGAAAAAAGTGAGTCGACCGCTAGAACTGCCGGTCTTAGAACTAGAATTAAATAAGCTTATTATTTCTTCAATTGAATTAAAATTCCAATCGACACTCAAACGCATTTTGTTCAAAAACCCGAGAATCCAGATTTTGGTATCGTGTCATAAGAATAAGAAAAAACTCGGGTAAAGCGAAGAAATCTTTTTTTATTGAACGTGGTTATTTTTTATTTATGTTGACTACTTTCTCATATCATAATAATTTTTTCTAATAGTCATTTTGACTCTATCCTCCCGGAGGTTATTCTCCGGGGAATTCTATTCTAGTGGATTTCTTAGAATCGACTTATTTTATGATCTCGTTGGAAATCATATAAAGACTTTTTTTATTTAATATAGCTATTTGCGCAAGTATTTTTCGATTAAGAAGCACTCGGCTCTTGTACAAATCATGTATTAATTTACTATAACTATAGGATACCCCTTTTTCGCGAATTACTGCGTTTATACGAGTGATCCACAAACGACGAAAGGTTATCTTTTGTTTATCTCTATCCCGATGAGCCGAAACCAAAGATCTTATTTTCTGTTGAGTAATAGTTCGAGTAAGTCTTGAATGAGCCCCTCGAAAGCTTGAGGCAAATAAACGAATTTTTGTTCGACGTCTCCGAGCTATATATCCCCGTCTAATTCTGGTCATTGAATAAATGAAACTTTGACGAATAGAATAACTAATGGATTTACTTTCTTTAAGTTTTTCTATTCCCCTTTCTCAGTCTATTAATAACAAAACGGATTTTTCCAATGTATAAAATAAAAATTCCAACGGCTTTAGCTACTATAACCTTCCCGACCACAATTTTTTATCTCGAAAAAGAAATTGTATTCGACTAGGTATCAAAAACATAGTAAATAAAAAACTAGTAAATGGATAAATAAATAGTGGGTTTCATCGTTTCTATGGTTAATTCGTAAACGGTGAGGTCTTCTCTATACACCGGAGCCTATCTAATTTATTTAATTAACGTAACCTTATGAGTAACTTGTACAGTTCATATTCTTTGGCTCGACCCATAAATTAGCCAGTAATCGGTCTTTCACAAGTAGATCCACCTATACAGTAACGGTATTTAATTATGAAAGTTAGCTGGGTAGCTGACCCTCTTAGTCCGTTCTTGCAAGAATAGAAGTCTAATCTTTCTTTTTTAAAATAAGATTGTCCCCGCTTAATGGATAACCATTTAATACCAATGGGGCATTTTTTTTTCATCTTAAATTAAATTGAGGTAATTGGATTTACACCAATGGAAACCATAAATTTCATACACAATAGAAGGATAGATTTTCTTTTTTTTAGAAAGTTAATGGAATAGAGTTCTTCCATTTTATCCTATTAATCGGTACTGATCATTGATACTGGAAATTTGTTTTCTTGTGCTCCAGCCTATGATCTGAACGAGTCGCACATACACCCGAGTACATGTTCCTCGACGCTGAGGGCATCCCCGAAGAGCGGGGGATTTCGTAACATTTCTGATTGGCTGTCTTGTATTTCTAATAAGTTGTTTAATCGTTGGCATGTTGAATGATATACATAATGAGCTGGTTTAGATCGATCCTAACCGGATGATTATAAATTATTAATATAATAAAATATTTAACTCGGTAAGAAGATAAAATAATAAATCACCGATTTGCGCTAAATCCATCCTATTTTCTATTTTCATTCAACTGCTACAAGATCAACAATTCCATAAGCTTGTGCTTCTGTTGCTGACATAAAAACATCTCTTTCCATGTCTTCGGATACAACCCATAGGGGTTTTCCCGTTCTTTGTACATAAACCCTTGTGATGGTTTCACGCAGTTTTAGCAGCTCCTCCGCTTCCAAGATAGCTTCTCCCGTTTGTGCTTCATAAAAAGCACTAGCGGGTTGATGAATCATTACCCTGATGATATAACATAATAAAGTTTCTTCTATCTAGATGATGGAGTGAAGAGAAAATAAATAAAGATAAAAAAAATAGAATAACCGTACGGGCATTTTTTATGTATTGCATACGGCTGTACAATAAAATTGATCTTTACCTTCCATCACAGAAAGAGACAAATAGGATCTATAAGACTCATATTGGTAAATGATCAAATTACCACCCTTCTTTTTGGAGGAGTTAAAAAATACTATGATGGTTCCGTTGCTTTATATATTTCTTATTGATTTTTTGGTATTTATTTGTCTGTTATTCAGCAATCCCAAAGTTTCTTTTTGATCCGATCAAATAAAAAAATATTTTTTATTTATACAATAAATATTATTAAGAGATCTAGGGTATGAAAAAGTTTGTGAC